GTTGTTGAATAGAACGAAGGAATGCCAATCTTTTCTCATTTTGTCATCAGCCAATTGTTTTCGAATGGGTCCATTCAAAGGTCTAAAATATTACAAAGAACCCGACCCGCGAATTCCAATTAGGACTTCGGCGGGCCCTTTTGGAACAGCCCTTCAAATTGCGAATTTTTATTCATTTTACCGTTTAATAACTCATAATCAGATCTTGGCAACTAACTATTTGCAACTTGATAATTTAAAACAAACTTTTCGAGTAATGAAATATTATTTCATCGATGAAAATAGGAAGATTTATAATCCCGATCTGATAAGTAACATTTTTTTGAATCCGTTCCAATTGAATTGGTATTGTCTTCATCACAATTATTGTGAAGAGACTTCCACAAAAATAAGTCTTGGACAATTTCTTTGTGAAAATTTATATATAACCAAAAACGGGCCACACGTAAAGGCGGGTCAAGTTCTAATTGTTCAAGTTGACTCTGTAGTAATAAGAGCAGCCAAGCCCTACTTAGCCACCCCAGGAGCAACTGTTCATGGCCATTATGGGGAAATCGTTTATGAAGGAGATACATTAGTTACATTTATATATGAAAAATCGAGGTCTGGTGATATAACGCAAGGCCTTCCAAAGGTGGAACAAGTCTTAGAAGTTCGTTCGCTTGAGTCAATATCGATGAATCTAGAAAGGAGGATTGATGCTTGGAATGAACGTATAGCAGGAATTCTTGGACTTCCTTGGGGATTCTTGATTGGCGCCGAGCTAACTATAGTGCAAAGCCGTATCTCTTTGGTTAATAAGATCCAAAAGGTTTATCGATCCCAAGGGGTACAGATCCATAATAGGCATATAGAAATTATTGTACGTCAAATAACATCAAAAGTCTTGGTTTCAGAAGATGGAATGTCTAATGTTTTTTTACCAGGAGAGCTAATTGGCTTGTTGCGAGCGGAACGAACAGGGCGTGCTTTGGAAGAAGCGGTCTCTTACCGAGCCGTTTTGTTGGGAATAACGAGAGCTTCTTTGAATACTCAAAGTTTTATATCCGAAGCGAGTTTTCAAGAAACTGCTCGAGTTTTAGCAAAAGCTGCTCTACGGGGCCGTATCGATTGGTTGAAAGGCCTAAAAGAAAACGTGGTTCTGGGAGGAATGATACCCGTCGGTACCGGATTCAAAGGATTAGTACATCGTTCAAGCCAATATAAGAGCATTCCTTTGAAAAACAAAAAGAAGAATCTATTCGAGGGGGAAATGAACGATATTTTGTTTTACCATAGGGAATTATTTAATTCTTGTGTTTAAAAAAAAATCATACATCAAAAACCTAGTTTAAGAACGGATTTCTCCTATTTATCTGTTCTGTATTTCTTAGGGGCATTTTCTTTTTTTTTTTTAAGATAAGATAATAAGGAATAGAAAGGAATTAATGGTTTGGATTGTGTATCAATGGTCAATTAGCTGTTGAAGAGAAGGTTCCGTCGGAACAATTATTTATTTCGGGATACCTCATCTCTTAAAAAAAGAGAAAGTGTGAGGAGAAATGACAAGAAGATATTGGAACATAAATTTGGAAGAGATGATGGAAGCGGGAGTTCATTTTGGCCATGGTACTAGGAAGTGGAATCCTAGAATGTCATCTTATATCTCTGCAAAGCGTAAAGGTATTCATATTACAAATCTTACTAGAACTGCTCGTTTTTTATCAGAAGCTTGTGATTTAGTTTTTGATGCAGCAAGTAAAGGAAAACAATTTTTAATTGTTGGGACAAAAAATAAAGCAGCTGATTCAGTAGCACGGGCTGCGATAAGGGCTCGGTGTCATTATGTTAATAAAAAATGGCTTGGGGGTATGTTAACGAATTGGTCCACCACAGAAACGAGACTTCATAAGTTCAGAGACTTGAGAATGGAACAAAAGGCGGGAAGACTGGCCTGTCTTCCGAAGAGAGATGCAGCCGTGTTGAAGAGACAATTATCTCACTTGCAAACATATCTGGGTGGGATTAAATATATGACAGGTTTACCGGATATTGTAATCATCGTTGATCAGCAAGAAGAATATACAGCCCTTCGAGAATGTATTACTTTGGGAATTCCAACGATTTGCTTAATCGATACAAATTGTGACCCCGATCTTGCAGATATTTCGATTCCGGCAAACGATGACGCTATAGCCTCAATCCGACTAATTCTCACCAAATTAGTATTCGCAATTTGTGAAGGTCGTTCTAGCCATATAAGAAATCCTTGATTCATAAAAAAAATTACTTTAGTGAACTCTATAATTGATTTCTCGAATTATATAGGGTTCGGTTAGGATTCCTGAATAGAAAAAAAGATATAAAAATAACTGGGGATATGATGTGATTAGTTGGTATTATATAATATACGATTGAAGTAGACAAGGCGAGAAAGCAATGGTTGAATCAAAATAATATTTTTTTTAAGGTTATATTTCTGTCAGAGGAAAATATGAATGTTCTATCATGTTCAATCAATACACTAACGGGATTATATGATATATCCGCTGTGGAAGTCGGCCAACATTTCTATTGGCAAATAGGTGGTTTCCAAGTCCATGGCCAAGTACTTATTACTTCTTGGGTTGTAATTGCTATCTTATTAAGTTCAGCCGCCATAGCTGCTCGTAATCCACAAACAATTCCGACTGACGGTCAAAATTTCTTTGAATATGTTCTTGAATTCATTCGAGACGTGAGCAAAACTCAGATTGGAGAAGAATATCGTCCGTGGGTTCCTTTTATTGGGACTATGTTTCTATTTATTTTTGTTTCGAATTGGTCAGGGGCTCTTTTACCTTGGAAAATTATACAGTTACCTCATGGGGAATTAGCCGCACCTACGAATGATATAAATACGACTGTAGCTTTAGCTTTACTCACGTCAGTGGCATATTTCTATGCGGGTCTTACAAAAAAAGGATTGGGTTATTTTAGTAAATACATTCAACCAACTCCAATTCTTTTACCCATTAACATCTTAGAAGATTTCACAAAACCTCTATCCCTTAGTTTTCGACTTTTCGGAAATATATTAGCCGATGAATTAGTCGTTGTTGTTCTTGTTTCTTTAGTACCTTTAGTAGTTCCTATACCTGTCATGTTTCTTGGATTATTTACAAGCGGTATTCAGGCTCTTATTTTTGCAACTTTAGCCGCAGCTTATATAGGCGAATCCATGGAGGGCCATCATTAATTCATTTTCGAAAGAGTCTTTTTTAAGTCAATATATGTTTCAAAAGAATCTACTTAGGGAACATGCAAGTATGTTCTTTCTATAGAAAAGGGATACTAGAGGGGGGTTGGTTAGTATAGAAAGATAGAACTAGGCATATGGAATCGAATGGTTAGAAGTCAACTCCTGTAGATGTTTCAATTCAAAGAGAGATTCTAGTTAAATTTAAGGCAGAATGCCGGGTTTACGTTATGGAAGAAAGACATGTATATTGGATATTAGATATTGACTCCTTATATATGAACTAATATTAAGCCCTACTTTAATTTAGTTTAGATGGGGATATTAATAGAAGTCTTTTTTTTATGTTTTTTTCATTTATTTATGACTATGAATTGAATGAATAAACAAATAAAATCAAGCAAGAAAGGGTCGAAGAATTCAATACAATAAATGATTAGAAAGAAAGGAGAAACTCAAGTTGTATAGATTCAGGAAAGACTCAAATTAACAAGGAGAAGCCTTTCTGACGATCTGATGGAATATTTTTATTTAAATTCGGAGTTCTTACTGACTTTGATTGGCTGAATCTTAGTCGATGGAATAATTAAGTTATCAATTTTTCGTTGATTGTATCATTAACCATTTCTTTTTTTTGTGTGAGGAACTTATCATGAATCCAATTATTTCTGCCGCTTCCGTTATTGCTGCTGGGTTGGCTGTAGGGCTTGCTTCTATTGGACCAGGAGTTGGTCAAGGTACTGCTGCAGGCCAAGCTGTAGAAGGTATTGCGAGACAGCCCGAAGCAGAGGGTAAAATACGAGGTACTTTATTGCTTAGTTTGGCTTTTATGGAAGCTTTAACAATTTATGGATTGGTTGTAGCATTAGCTCTTTTATTTGCGAATCCTTTTGTTTAATTCGAATCCGAAAAAAATACGTATTTTTTTTGACTTGACGCTTGCCTGCTTGCCTTTTCGCATTATACCAAGATTTCGCTCCTACAATTACTTTGAGAAAAACCGGGGGGAAGGGCTGATTTGAGGATGAGGAATTAGTGTTACCGACTCGCTTTCTTCCTTCCCCTTCTTAGTCCAACGAAAGCTTTTTAGGAAATGGTGCAACAAACGAGGTATTTCACAATTTACACGAAAACCCGGCCGCCCTGTACCTAATACTATTCGAATAAGTCTTATTCTTATTGGAAATATCAATTGAAAAAGAAAATGCATTGTGAAATGGAATAAATTTGGAATCCATTTTCAATTGATAAATAGGAAATAGGTCAAGTAATACAACAAAAAATGATGTTCGATTTTTTAGTCGTCTATCTATAAGAGGAGATCATATGAAAAATGTAACCGATTCTTTCGTTTCCCCGGGTCACTGGCCATCTGCCGGGAGTTTCGGATTGAATACCGATATTTTAGCAACAAATCCAATAAATCTCAGTGTAGTGATTGGTGTATTGCTCTTTTTTGGAAAGGGAGTGTGTGCGAGTTGTTTATTTCAAGAATAGACTGGATTCAACCAGTTGCGCCCCTTTTCGGTATAACTAGTAAAGAAAGGTGCATGATCTCACGAATTACTTCTGAATAAATTAAGAAAGAAATCATATACATACATATAAAAAAATAATATGTAAGAACCATAGCATTTCGCGATTCGTTGGTAAATATACTTTGATTCTCTAGCAACCAATAATGTGGACCTATTAACATAACATGGTTAAAGCTAAACTGTTTGAAGTTCAGCCACAGCATGGTACTCTTTCTACCACTATATTAATACTTAAATGGTTTTCC